TTAATATTCCTGTACTGTTTGTTATTGATACGGAGGGACGGAGTAGGCTAAATCATCCGGATGCTGGTTACCGGTTTAAGTTATCGAAGGCTAAGAAGGTTGGCGAAAACATCCTGAGCTAAGAAACAAGTACAAGATACTAAGGTATTAAAGTGATCAATGTCATACTTCCTAGAAAAGCTCCAAATATCATAAATAATAAACACCTGTACCCTAAACCGACACAGGTAGGTAGGTAGAATATACTAAGGGGCGCGAGATAACTCTCTCTAAGGAACTCGGCAAAATAGCCCCGTAACTTCGGAAGAAGGGGTGCCCTATTAGGGCTGCAATAAATAGACCCAAGCGACTGTTTATCAAAAACACAGGTCTCCGCTAAGTCGCAAGACAACGTATGGGGGCTGACGCCTGCCCAGTGCCGGAAGGTTAAAGAAGCTGGTTAGCTTTAGCAAAGCTAGCAACTGAAGCCCCGGTGAACGGCGGCCGTAACTATAACGGTCCTAAGGTAGCGAAATTCCTTGTCGGGTAAGTTCCGACCCGCACGAAAGGCGTAACGATTTGGGTACTGTCTCGGAGAGAGACTCGGCGAAATAGAAATGTCTGTGAAGATGCGGACTACCTGCACCTGGACAGAAAGACCCTATGAAGCTTTACTGTAGCCTGGAATTGAGTTTGGGTTTGCTTTGCGCAGCATAGGTGGGAGGCTAAAACAATTTACTTGCGGGTAGATTCGAGCCATCCGTGAGATACCACTCTGAGTAAACTAGAACTCTAACTTCGATTGCCGTTAGCCGGCCGAAGAACATTTCCTGGTGGGCAGTTTGACTGGGGCGGTCGCCTCCTAAAAGGTAACGGAGGCGTGCAAAGGTTTCCTCAAACTGGTCGGAAATCAGTTTTAGAGTGTAAAGGCATAAGGAAGCTTGACTGCGAGACCTACAAGTCGAGCAGAGACGAAAGTCGGTCTTAGTGATCCGACAGTGCTGAGTGGAAAGGCTGTCGCTCAACGGATAAAAGTTACTCTAGGGATAACAGGCTGATCTCCCCCAAGAGTTCACATCGACGGGGAGGTTTGGCACCTCGATGTCGGCTCATCGCATCCTGGGGCGGTAGTACGTCCCAAGGGTTGGGCTGTTCGCCCATGAAAGCGGTACGCGAGCTGGGTTCAGAACGTCGTGAGACAGTTCGGTCCATATCCGGTGCAGGCGCTAGAGTATTGAAAGGAGCTCTTCCTAGTACGAGAGGACCAGAAGAGACACACCTCTGGTGTACCAGTTATTGTGCCAACAGTAAACGCTGGGTAGCCAAGTGTGGCAAGGATAACCGCTGAAAGCATCTAAGTGGGAAGCCTACCTTAAGATGAGTACTCTCACCGAAAGGATAAGATCACGGTAAGATTAACCGTTTGATAGGCGTTACGTGTAAGTGTAGTAATACATTCAGCTGAGACGTACTAATAGATCGAAAGCTTTATTTAAAAAAACAAACTTGAGTCAAGTAGAAACGCTTTTATATCTTGATACTTATAGCGTAGTGGTCCCACTCCAATCCATCCCGAACTTGGTTGTTAAACACTACAGCGGCAATAATACTTAAGGGGAAGCCCTTTGGGAAAGTAGCTCAGTATCAAGATTCTATGATAAAATAACAATTAAACTACAACCTTACTAGCGTTGCTTTGCTTGACTGTTAGAAATCTAATTACTTTGTCGCTGAACTTCATGGATTTTTCTAGTCTATCTACTAGTTTTCCGTTTCCTTCGTAGTTCATTTGAACGTAAATTCCGTCGTAGTAATGAGTAATATTGTAACTTAAATGTCTCCTACCTCTATGTTGTATAAATATGTCTTGTCCACCTTGTTTTTTTATTAGCGATTTGTATTCATTAACTAAAGCCAAATTCATGTTTTCAGTAACATCTGGTTTTAGTATATATATGGTTTCGTAGTTGTTTAGCATGTTTATTTTTATTTTGCTTATAATCGATTGTCTATTTGTATTCTAACGGCCTGAGATATTACGGGGATATTTGCATATTTTCCTTCGATTGATTTTTTTATAGAGTATAATATTGTTAGTAAAACAAACCAAAATAGCGTATTGCATATTGTGAATCCATACAAACTCATTCTGAACTCAATAGGAAGAGCTCTAAACACTGCTCCAAGCAAAGAATTGATTAAAAACAATAGTATTGACTGTAGTACATTAAATCTAATAAATGGTCTATTTGGTATGGGACTTTTAGCTCTAACAAATAGATAGTATAATACAAAAAATATTACAAAAGCTAATGCCGGATGCGTCACATAAAACAGAACCATAGGCATAATTGTTTTTTTATAGACATTCATAAAGCTAAATGGATAATCAGGTAAAATTTGCTGACCAAAGTTTTGCAAACCTTCTAAAAGAGGTAGCCAGTATGGTAATATTGAGCCTAATCTATCAATTGGTGTAATACTTCTTTTGTTGTAGTTATTTTTGGGTTTCACTGTATATAAATAAATTTGATAGATTTATAGTATGCTTAAATATGCTACGTATTACCGTGATGATCACTACTTTGATTTAAATAAACGGATCATTTATGTGGTATAACTACATTGTGAATTAGTATTAGTTATAGAGAGTACTAAGAATTTTATGTACTGTAATACTACAAGATTTTGTTATTGTTAAAATCATTCTTGTGTAAAATCAGAAAATCTTATGATATATGACATCTCAATTTTAGAATAAAACGAGAAGATTTTCAGAATAATTTTAGTTCTTTCATTATATCTTATATTTGTATATTGTATGCAACAAAAGACAGTATTTTTTAACTCTGATATAGAGAGTTTTCCTTTATTAATTAATAATAAAACATTTCCTTCTCGTTTAATGCTAGGCACGGGTAAGTACAGAAACTTAAAAGAAGCAAAAGACAGTATTATTGCAAGTGGAGCGTCTATTGTCACAGTTGCTATTAGGAGAGCGCAAGAAGCTAAAGATTCAGGGCGTAGTAATCTGATTGATGGTCTTAACTGGAAGAAATTGTGGCTTTTACCGAATACAGCTGGGTGTAGAACTACAGAGGAGGCTATTAGAGTTGCAACTTTAGGCCGTGAAATGGCAAAGCGATTAGGCCAAGTTGATAATTCTTTTGTTAAGCTTGAAGTTATACCAGATCCTAAATATTTATTACCAGACCCAATAGGAACCCTGAAAGCTGCTGAATACCTAGCTAAAAAAAACTTTTCTGTTTTGCCTTATATTAATGCAGATCCAATTCTTGCAAAGCAGTTAGAAGAAGTAGGTTGTGCTACAGTAATGCCTCTTGCTTCTCCTATAGGTTCTGGACAAGGGATCCAAAATATCTTAAATATACGTATTATTATTGAGAATTCTAAGATCCCTGTGATCATTGATGCTGGTATTGGTACAGCAAGCGAAGCTGGACAAGCTATGGAGCTTGGAGCTTCAGCTGTACTACTGAACACGGCCATTGCATATTCTTCTTCACCTTCTCTTATGGCTGAAGCTATGAAATTGAGTGTACTTTCCGGTAGGACTGCGTACTTAGCTGGCAGAATGAAGTTAAGTACTAGAGCGCAAGCAAGTTCCCCGAGTGAAGGTGTTTCATATAAGTGACTTTTCACTAGAAATTATATATTAGTTATAATTTATATAATACTATGATCTTAATAATCGATAATTATGATAGCTTTACGCAAAATTTAGTACAATACGTTGGTGAGCTAGGTTTTTCTGTAAAAGTGTTAAGGAATGATGAAATTGTACTAAGTGATATTAGTGTTATAAAGCCTACACACATAATTTTGTCTCCCGGTCCTGGTAAACCAGTTGATACTGGTATTTCATTGCAGTTAATAAAAATCTATGCATCGCAAATACCTATTTTAGGTGTTTGTTTAGGCCACCAGAGCATAGGATATGTATATGGTGCTCATATTAAGCAACTAGAGAAGCCTACGCATGGTAAGGTTAGTCAGATTCTACATAATGATAATGATTTATTTAAGCATCTACCCAACCCTTTCTACGCTGTGCGTTATCATAGCTTAATTATTGATCATATAAAATTACCAAAACAGTTAGAAATTACTGCTTGGACATCAGAAGGTCTAATTATGGGTTGCCGTCATAGGGTTTACACGCTGCTTAGGGGTATACAATTTCACCCAGAAAGTTTATGGACGGATGAAGGTAAATCTATTATAAAAAACTTTTTGTTTACCTAATTTAAGCTGAGTTGTTAGGCATTTCTAATGCTTTAGCGTTAACTGAAAATATAATTTTTTGATGCCTACTAGTTCCTTTTCGAAAGCTAACTTTGCTCTGTTAGTTGTCCCGGTTATATGTAATTTTTTATTGATATTGTTTTCGGATAACCAAATTTGGGAATAAGATAAGTAGCTAACAATTATACTTATCATGAGAAGTAAAAAGCCTATATATACTCCAGCAATCCCAGGATCGGTTTTTATCTGTATTCCAGTACTTGTCATTATTTCTATTATACACAAACTATTGTTATTGACTTGTATTATTTCGTTTGCACTGATAGCTTTAATGAATTTACCGTCGTTATTGTATAGTAAAGTTTTATTTTTTAAGCTAGTGATTACAAAAGAGATATGATTATTTTGACCGATTGGTAAATTATATATCCATATATCTGTGTTTCCTGTTCGTGTTTTAATTAATTTTAGTTGAATACAACTTTCTTGATTGAGCTTTATTCTTAATCCATTTATTTGCCAGTCTGTTTGGTAGAAGGTTAGTCCATGGAACTTTAAAGGAGAATTGACATAGATTTTTTTTTGATCTAAATAATCGCCCATATTATTTTCTAAAGAAATATTTGAATAAAATTGTTTAATTGATTGATCGTTGTTGTACTCCACTGAGAAATCATTGATTCGTCCTAATATATTACTTGGTATATTACTTTTAAACCCCGACTTGATAATATTCTGTACATGAAATACTTCTCCAGCCGGAATCATTTGCTGGGCTGTGAAGCCGCTGAGTAGACCTATCATAGAACCCGTAAGTGTTAATATTATGCTTATATGTACAAAAATTGGGGCTACGCGACCACTTAGGCCCTTATACCCGTAAATATTACTATTTTTATGGAAAACGTAATAGTTTTTTGAATTCAGAGCATAGACAACATTAGAAAATGACTGAACCTCAAATTCAGCTGTACATTGCTCAAAGCCTTTGTTTTGTTTAAATTTCCAATTTCTAGCATTTTTAAGACTGGGTAGCTGACGAGAAAATGTACAAGCAGTTAGACTGCAGAAAAAAATGAACAAGAAAAACAAGAACCACCACGTTGTATATATATGATCAAGACCTAAATAAATTATTGTTTGCCAATTGAATAATTGCATTTGATTTAAGTAATCGTAAATAGGATAATTGAATTGATAGTAATTTAGATTCTGTTCTTGTTCTATAATTGTTCCTAAAATGCTAAGACAGGCTATTAGTAAAAGTATTAGTATCGAAAAATTTAAGTTGGAAATCTTTTTAACTATATGCCAGCGAAGATTTTTTATATATATATAGCTCATAGCATTTTATGATTTAGTAAATATATTTATTATTATAGCATCTACATTTTTTAGTTGAAAATTTTAGTAAGTAAAGAGAAAATTCCTAATCCTAGTACAATTGAACCTGTGTACGGGATGATTTGACTCCACAATATTCCAAGTAGTTTAAGTTTATGATATTTTATTGTTATTTGTATTAGTAGAATAGTAGGTATTATATAGCCTAATAAATATGGGCATAAATAGAATAAGTCCAATAATAAATTGTTAGAACTAGAAAGCAAAAATGAAATAGTTATTAAAATAGGCGTACTACACGACGAAGAGTTTAAGCCTAAGGCGAAGCCTGTTATGTAATCTTTTAAATTACGATTGTTCTGAAATCTTTTTGTAGATTTTATATTTTTAGCAAAATAATTGAATTGTATAATTTCCAGTAAGTTTAGGCCAATCAGTATTGTCAAACATGAAGATAGTAGGGGAACTTGTATCACTGTATTACGGTAGTATTTACCTATTACAAATGTTACAAATATTGCGCTAGCAGTGCTACTGCTAAGACCGGCAAGAAAAGCAGTTATATGAAAAGACGGTTGATTTCGACTACCTAGATAAGACAAAGTAACAGGTAACATAGATAGGGTGCATGGATTGAGACTACTGAGTGCACCTCCCGTGAAAGTTATTAGCGCGAAAAAGACAGAGTGTTTACTTAGTTGTAATGTAACGAGACTATAGACTATTTGTTGTAGTTTGTATAGTTCTATCTCTATGGACACCTGATTAAGAGATAAATGTAAAGTGGTAGTCATTGTATTTATTTTGGATGTATCCAGTAATACTAGTTAAATTTGTTTTTTAGCTCCCCAGGAAGGACTTGAACCTACGACCAATCGGTTAACAGCCGATCGCTCTACCACTGAGCTACTGAGGAATTTCTTCAAGCTATGCTAACAAAAAAGCAGTTTAATTACAAATAATTGTTGCATCTGTTTTACTTGTTTTTTTATTTAATTATTGATATATTGTGGATGTGCGGACGTGGTGGAATTGGTAGACACGCTAGATTTAGGTTCTAGTGAGAGTTTCTCGTGAGAGTTCAAGTCTCTCCGTCCGTATCTACTAGTAGTAATTATTTATATCCACTTTTGCATGATGAGCTTGATAGAGCCTTCTTTCGTAGTTTGATGGTCTAAGTTTGTAAATCCTTCTTTTAAGCTAGTGTCTAAAATAGAATTATAAGAGTATTGCTGTGTAATCTTGTCAACTAGTACATTGTACGGAATTTTAGAAGACCAAATCTGTAAATCTGCAACAAAAAGGTACTCATAACCGTTCCACGTGAACGAAAATCTGTCGTTTTGGTTGGTCATGACAGAAAAATTTTCATTACACGTTGCTGAACTTTCTTTCCCTGCAGATTTTGCTAGATGATACTTTAAGTTTAGATCTTGCAATGTTTTTTGTAAAACTACTTGATTAGTGAGTACGGTTTGAATTTTACTGAAATGCGACATAAGTTTATTTTAGTTATTTAATAATACTTGCTACGAGTATATTTATAAATTAGTAATTCTTTTCTCCTTACAGCTTTATACATATTTGTTTAAAGGTCAAGCTCCTACTTTACTTTTGTATAGACTTAGTGAGCTAGACATATTTATCTAGTTCTGGAGCTTTACAATCAAATTTACTTCTTGTAATAATAACTCTAACAAGCACACACATGACTTGGGAAGTATCTTTATTTATCCTAAAAAAATTTAATTATTATGACTGCTACTTTAGAAAGACGCGAGAGCGCAAGCCTGTGGGAACGTTTTTGTACTTGGATCACTAGCACAGAAAACCGTTTATATATCGGATGGTTCGGTGTTCTAATGATTCCAACGCTATTAACAGCTACATCTGTATTCATCATTGCATTCGTTGCTGCTCCTCCAGTTGACATTGATGGTATCCGCGAACCTGTTGCAGGGTCTTTACTTTACGGAAACAACATCATCTCTGGTGCTATTATTCCTAGTTCTGCAGCTATCGGTATTCATTTTTATCCTATCTGGGAAGCGGCATCTTTAGATGAGTGGCTATATAATGGTGGTCCTTATCAATTGATTGTTCTTCATTTCCTTATAGGTGTATGTTGCTATATCGGTCGTGAGTGGGAACTAAGCTACCGCTTAGGTATGCGCCCTTGGATCTCAGTTGCTTTTACAGCACCTGTAGCAGCAGCAGCAGCAGTATTCCTTGTATATCCAATTGGCCAAGGAAGCTTCTCTGATGGTATGCCTTTAGGTATCTCTGGTACATTCAATTTCATGCTTGTGTTCCAAGCTGAGCATAACATTCTAATGCATCCTTTCCACCAGCTAGGTGTTGCGGGTGTATTTGGTGGTTCTTTATTTAGTGCTATGCACGGTTCTCTAGTAACATCTAGTTTAATCCGTGAAACAACTGAAAACGAATCAGCTAACAACGGCTACAAATTTGGCCAAGAAGAAGAGACTTACAACATTGTTGCAGCTCATGGCTACTTCGGTCGTTTAATCTTCCAGTACGCTAGTTTTAATAACTCTCGTGCGCTTCATTTCTTCTTAGGTATGTGGCCTGTAGTTGGTATCTGGTTTACAGCAATGTCTGTTAGTACAATGGCTTTCAACTTAAATGGTTTTAACTTTAACCAGTCAGTTGTTGATAGTCAAGGTCGTGTAATCAATACTTGGGCAGATATTCTTAACAGAGCAAATCTAGGTATGGAAGTAATGCATGAGCGTAATGCTCATAACTTCCCTCTAGATTTAGCTTCTGGAGAGTCTCTTCCTGTTGCATTAGTTGCACCATCTATTAATGGTTAATTTGTCTATAAACACTACAAAATATTAGAATAAAAGAAGGCTGTCTTCAGTAAATTGAAGACAGCCTTCTTTTATTCTAATATTTTGATTGCTTTGAAATACAAAACTAGAGGTATAATGTAGCTTTGACAAGGGTCTAATAAGTTAATTGTATTACTACGATCTAAAGAGATATAATAGCTATTCTGTAATGCTATATGAGATACAAATTCTTTGGTTTTCAAATTAATAGTTTTGTTGAATGTCCTATTGAAGAATAAAGACTTAATATTGCGGTGAATTGCCAGTGTATCTTTTTGTTCTTTGTGTTTTATATTAGTATTTTTACTAGCATTTAGATAAGCATGAGTTTTACTATTGACAAGTTCATTTAAGCTTTGTCCTCTTCTTCTCCTTGTTAATTCCACTAATCCTAGCTTTGAAAGTTGCACTATTCGTGGTCTTGCATCGTCTGAATTCAGTAAATGACCGAAATGTTCTAATAACTGTAGTTGATCTTTTTTTGATTGCATGTCTATGAAATCAATAATGATAATACCGTTAATGTTTCTGATCTTCAGTTGATATGCAACTTCTATTGCTGCATAGAAATTGATACGTAGAATAGTTTCGTTGCAATTATTCGATTTATTGAAGGAGCCAGAATTAACGTCAATTACTGTAAATGCTTCATTACTTTCTATGACTATATAGCCGCCAGACGCGAGCCTAATTTTTGGCTGTAAGGCTTTTAAAATTGCTTGTTTAATATGGAATTCTTCTAAAATGCATTCAGGTTTGTCGTAGAGCTGTAACTTTACTTGTGTTTTCGGTGTAATACATTCCCATCTTTGTAGGTGGTGTTTTATTTGTTTTAAACCATCTTTAGAATCAATAATTATATTTTCTACATCTTTTTCATAGTAATCTCTGATCACTCTTTGAACGAGATCTGTTTCCTTGTATATTAATTGAGGAGAATTGGTATATATTGCCAATTTTTCAATGAAGCTCCACTGATTTTTCAATCTACTGAGATCGTTAATAATTATATTATTTGGAACTCCTCGTGCCGCCGATCTAACTAATATACCCATTGTAGAAGGTTTAATTAAGAGAGCTAAGGAATGTAAGTAAATTCTTTCATTTTGGTCGTGAATTTTATCTGAAATACAAATCGTATTGCAAAAAGGCATTAGCACGATGTATTTGCCTGTAATATTGATGTTTGCAGTTAATCTAGGCCCTTTGTTTTTTGTAGGCTCTTTTATAATTTGAACTAAGATCAATTGATGAACTGAAAGAACTTCTGTTATATAATGTGTATTACGTCTTTTTTTCAGAGGCTTAATATCACTAATATGTATAAAGCCACTTTTTTTTGTTTCACTAAGTTTGATAAAAGCGGCATTGATACTTGAAAAAACCTTTGCTACTACACCAATGTAAATATCGTTAACCTGATATGAATTATTTATGGTAATTAGTTCTTGTATTTTGTTTTTTTGTAAAACTGCTGCTATATTATTAAAACGAGAAATTACTATTTTTTTTACCATTTTGAGAACATAGCTTAAAGCATTTATAATAAAAACGCATTTGCATAAATTTATTTATAGATATCTAGACGTAACTCTGAATTTTTAATCTAATGATTTGATACATTCTTATTGTTGCTTTTGATAACTGACAGGGTAAATGCTAATCTTTTTCTTTTTCTTATTGTAAATTTCAAATCTCACTACACCATTAATTAGTGAAAATAATGTTTGATCTTTTCCCATTTTGACATTATTGCCGGCTTCAAATTTGCTTCCACGTTGTCTTACTAAAATACTACCGGCAATTACGTGCTCTCCTCCATATTTTTTTAAGCCAAGCATTTTCGGATTGGAATCGCGTCCGTTTTTTGTACTTCCACTACCCTTTTTATGTGCCATGTTATTTAGATTGAATTTGTTGTATAAGTAATCTTGTTAATTTTTGTCTGTGTCCTTGCTTTGATCGTGTGTTTTTTTTTGGTTTCATCTTAAATACAGTTATTTTTTTGCCTCGCAGGTGCTTAAGAATTTTTGCTTTTACTGTTACAGAATCTAAGCAAGGTGTACCTATTTGAACATTATCTTTTTGCTTCAAAAGCAATACACGATTTAAATTAACAAGATCTCCAGGGTCACCGTCTATATAATTTAGGTCGTAAAACTTTCCTTCTTGAATATAAATTTGTTTACCGTTAGCCTCTATAATTGCGTATGTCATTTTGTTATATCTGGATAAGCTGTTTGTTTATATTGTTTGACTGCAGTGTTTGTTGTATTATTCGGGTTTCTTTTTGGGTCTCAAGGTAGTTTCTACCACAATACTGATCGATCAAATAGGTAAATTTTTTTCCTTTTTTATTATGTTTTGTAAATTTTTGACTTTTAACAATTATACCATCAGGTGCTAAAAAATTTTTTCCTTGCTTGAGCTGTCCATATAGAGGTCCTGATATTAAATTAAATCGTTTGGCTTTATCTGATTTGAATTTTCCATATGTTTCGTGAAGTATAAGCAAAAAGTTGAATTTTAAGCCTGTTGCGAATGTATAAACTTTATAAAGATCATTATTGATTATTATCCCTGCTGTCAAAATATGTACATATAGATTGTAACGAAAATTTGTTTGAGAATATTTTTTACTAAGTGCTAGATAGTTTTCAAGTCCTCTCGGTGAATAAAGATGTATTTCTTTTTTTCTACCTATTAAACTAAGACTTGATAGTAAACCCATTAAGCCTGATACCTGTTTAATACCTAGCTCGGTTATTATAATTTTCGAGATTTGGTTAATTTTTACTTGCTTTCTATTCATTACGTTTTGGCATCCTTGAAAGCAATTAAATATCCAAATTTCTTTTAGCTCCTTAAAATTAATAGCAAAGCTTGTTGCTCTATTTGTTACCGATGGTTGCTTATGTGTCAAGTTAATAATTTCCATACTACAGGACCGATCCTCTTTTATGTTGTTAGTTCTTCACATCTACCTCTGGGTTTGAATTATTATTGTAATCGCTATTTCTAAGATAGATAAAGCTATTCGGTTTACCTGTTAATAACGACTTTGCTAGGGATATAGCTTTTTGACTACTGATAGTTGTTTTGTTTTTCCAATTTGCTTTTCGTGATCTTGATTTTGATTTAGATGTGCGCTTTTTTGGAACAGCCATATATGATTTATAATCTTTATTATTAGTTATTTTGTCTGTTGTCGATTATTAATAAAAAATTCGAATATTCTAATTATAAGGTTATTTAATATATATTAAAAGAGTAAACCTGTTCTTATTTTTAATCTAAGGGAATAGATTACCTTAGTTATATATTCCCTGCAGCTAACATTTTACTTTAAGTTGTTGTAATTACATGCTTCTAAACTGTTGTAAAGCTATTCTCCCGATATTATATAGAGCCCAAGAACCAGCAGCTAAAACAGGAGCTAATACTATGAGTAGTCTTACATCCATATATTTTGATTCCTTAAATCTTGAATTAAGTAGATTATATTATAGTTTTAAGAAGTATAGTGATATTACTTCTCATTATTATATTGTATCAACAGTACATTATGATAGATAAGAGATTTGACGAAAAACTTTATCTGAAAGATAAGAACGTTAAACTTCGTAGTATGTAAGACTTATTTAACCACACTAATTATACCTTTGACACATTTACATGAGAGATTTGCCCTTTACATTAGATCAATTAAGGATTTTGAAAGCTATCATAAAAGAAGGAAGCTTTAAAAAAGCTGCAGATAGTTTGTACGTTTCACAACCAGCTATTAGTTTACAGATTCAAAATTTAGAAAAGCAGTTAGACATACCACTTTTTGAACGAAGTAATAAAAAGGCTACTCTTACAGAAGCAGGAACTTTACTATTAAGGTATGGTGGTAGAATTTTAGCTTTATGTGAGGAAACGTGCCGAGCATTAGAAGATGTACAAAACTTACAAGGCGGTACTCTTGTTATTGGCGCTAGTCAAACTACAGGCACATATTTAATGCCAAGGTTAATTGGTTTGTTTCGCCGAAGATATCCGCAGGTAAACGTTCAGTTGCAAGTTCACTCTACTAGATTGATTTCTTGGAGTGTAGCGAATGGTCAGGTTGATTTAGCTGTTATAGGAGGAGAGGTTCCCAATGAGCTCAAAGATATTTTACAAGTAACTTCATATGCCGAAGATGAGCTTGCGTTGATTTTACCTATTTCCCATACTTTTTCTAAGTTATCCGATATCCAAAAAGAGGATTTGTATCGTTTGCGTTTTATTGCTTTAGATGCCCAGTCAACTATTAGAAAGGTTATAGATAAAGTGTTAAGTCAACATGATATAGATAGCAGTAGATTTAATATAGAGATGGAGTTAAATTCTATAGAAGCTATCAAAAATGCTGTTCAGTCAGGTTTAGGAGCAGCTTTTGTCTCTGTATCTGCAATAGCAAAAGAACTTGAGTTAGGTATTCTGCATTGGGCTAGAATAGAAAACGTAACCATAAAAAGAATGTTGTCAATTGTTGTAAATCCTAATCGTTATAAGTCTAAGGCAGCTGAAACTTTTAGCCAAGAAATTTTGACTTTGTTTGTAACGCCTCCTCAGGAGAAAATTTTTATAGAGAATTGAATTTTACAAGGTAATTTAACATAGTTTTTGACTCTATTTTAATATTAATGAACTCGATTCAAATGTACCGATTTTCACAAAACCTACTCTTAATTTTAACCATTGTATAAACTGCGCATCTAGAGAGACAATAGCAGCCATTGGACGATTGAACTGTTGTTCGGTGTATCTAAATTGAGAATAATAGGCAAAGTCAGAATTTTTAAGTAGCCAAAAGTCAATATCTTTCTTTATACTGTGATAGTAATTTGTCCTTTCTCTCAAAATTTCTTCTACTGGCTCTTTATTTATTAAGAAATCTTGGCTTGCAAGTGCAAAGTAGTAATAAGGCATAATTTAATGAGTGATATTAGTTAGATGTTTATTGTGTAACTATATATAGCTATATAGCTTCAGTATACATTATTTTAATGTTGAACGTATAATAATTATTTTCTGATTACTTGCCGGTTATATTAGCTAACAAATTAGTTATGTAGGCATTCATTTATATAGAATAATGATCTATAGACCAATAGAAGTGCTTGTATGGTAAATAAGCTTAGATAGATTTGAGTATTGTTTATTGATTAATATAATATATTTCTGTTAGGATTTAGGAACATATATAATTATATATAAATATTTAATGACTAAATATTGGCCTTATCGGCAAAGTATAGAGTTAAATAGAGAAGTAGCTTATTTATTTTTCCAAACGAGACATAAATTTTCATATAATCTTATTAATAAAACTCAGAGTAGTCTGTATACTGATTTATTAGATAATATAGGCAGAGGTAAGCTCTTTTCCATTGTGTTGATGGAATTAGAGGTACTAATTTTAGATTTAATAGAACTAGATTTATGTCCTGAAAGTCTTGGTACTTTAAATAACCGACTTTTTTTTGACTTACTAAATAGATCTTGGTACCGTTTTTTACTTGTACTAAAGGATACTAGTTGTCTTAGGCTTAGAGATCAAGATGCTACAATGTTGAAAATTATATCATCTGAGCACATGTTTTTATTAGAATACTTGCTAGTATATTTGATTTTTGGAGCGTCTGAAATTCATCAAAATGTATTTGTATTTGATAATCATCGTACACCCAAAGAACATGTTTCGGTTCTACTTGAAAACTTTGTCACGCAATTTAGTAACTTAATAATTTATAAACTATTAAAAAATTTTGTACCATTGACTTCAGCAGTTTATTTTATAAACAATAATAATCTGTGTAATTCTGTATATATCTCTATGCGTTCTATAGCATTATTTTTTAATACATTAACTGTAGAACGATTTACTTATTTGTATTTTAATAAGCCAAAGCAAATCTGTAATTCTCGTTACAAGGTGTCTATCATAAGCTCGAGTGGTTTAGTTGCTAAGTATATTTATTTATTCAGATCGAATGATATATCTTGTTTATCAAGATTTCAGTTATTTGTTTTATTTTTAATTGAGATACAAGATATTTTAATCCCGCAATTAGAGAAATTTATTTTGATTTTAAGTAAAATTACATTCTATGTCTTAGTCAATTTTTTAGGGAATAGTGCTATTTTCTGTATTCGTTCTATTTTGTCTGGTATTAACACCCTGCAAAAATGATTGACTTGCTATCTTAATAATTAATAATTGTTTCAAAACAAATAAATTATGATAGATTTGTTTAATATTCTACACATTGTTAATTAATAAAAAATTAAGTATTATCTTTATAATGTTAGATAAAATTCTAGAATTAGAAAGCATTGTTTCAGTTAAAGAGCAGTTAAGTCTAGTTGAGCAAATAGCCTCTGAAGATTTTACAGGTCAAAAAGCACTACTTAATCTTTTGATTGACCGCTGTATAACGCAAAAGTTAGAGCCTTCATCTTTGGATGGTATTCTTTTCGAAGTTTTATACAATTCTAATCTTGATCAGATCCGGCAGAGCTTACGAATCTATTTTGAAGATGGAATTGTAGAATTAAAATTTAAGTCTTTTCTAAAAATTGATTACAAGCCGCTACAGAAATTACTTATCAGTAAGCATTATAGGCAGGCTGATCGATTAACTCAAATTTATCTATGTCAATTGGCAGGTCTAGACGAAGATAGCAAGCGTAACTGGTTGTATTTTACGGATATCCAATCATTACCATCCGAGGATTTAGCAACGATAGATATGCTCTGGCGTCTATATTCTAGAAATAAATTTGGCTTCTCTAGGCAAAGAAAGATCTGGTTGTCAAATAACTGTAACTGGGAAAAGTTATGGAGCCGAATAGGTTGGAAAAATGAAGGGGTAGCGTGTCGATATCCGGACGAATTTATGTGGAGTATAGATGCACCACAAGGCCATTTGCCTTTGTTTAATCAGCTACGAGGTGTACAGGTTTTATCCGCTCTATTTGATCATACTGTTTGGAATAGCTGAATATTCTTATTTTAGCTATTTATCTTCATATACTTCGTCAGAGTTATAAAATGATGAAATAAGTAGTCGCAATCATGTGATCCTGGACTAGCTTCTGGGTGGTATTGCACGGAAAAAACTGGTTTATGTTTATGGACTATTCCACCTACGGTTGAGTCATTTAAGTTAACTTGGTATACATAGAAGTGAGATTTATTTAACGGTGTAACTTGTACAGCAAAGCCATGGTTTTGGCTTGTTATTTTCGCTGTTTGATTCGTTCCTACTGGATGGTTTAAACCTCTATGTCCAAACTTAAGCTTGAATGTTTTTCCTCCTAAAGCTAGACTTAAAATTTGATGTCCCATGCAAATCCCAAAAATAGGTATATTAGATCTATTTAGTAATTCTTTGATATTGTTAATTTCTTCGGCCATAATAGAGGGATCGCCGGGTCCATTGGATAACAGTATGCCATGTGGCTTATACTTAAGAATTGTTTGGTATGTGCTATTTGCGGGTACTAGTTGAATGTTACACCCATAGTTGAGTAACCTCAAGAGTATGTTGTTTTTGACTCCAAAGTCTACAATCACTATTCTCATAGATTTGCCGTAATCTGAATCTGTTTTATAGCTTAAATAAGAGTAGTCTAATTTCAGATTCTTATGAAGAGTATATTTATAAGCTTTTGACGTTGTTATTTTTCTGGCAAGATTAATATTCCCTATATCTGGCGTTTTTCTTAATTTATTAGTTAGTGCGTCTACGTTTAGCATACTACTTGATATACAGGCATTCATAACTCCTGCATAACGTAAATCTCTTGTTAATTTTCTTGTGTCAATCCCAAAAATGTGCGGGATCTGATTATTCAACAGGTATTTTTCTACAGATTGATTTTTACGCCAATGACTGGAGTGTGTACATAAGTTTCTAGCAATTATTCCTTTTACGTGTATTGTTGATGATTCGTTATCTAGATCATTAATTCCTGTATTGCCAATCTCTGGATATGTAAATGTAATAATCTGACTAGCATAACTAGGATCTGATATAATTTCCTGATATCCTGTCATACCAGTGTTAAAAACTATTTCACCTATAGATAAGATAGATTTATCTAGAGACCAGCCATGATATTCTCTACCGTTTGATAGAATAAGTATACTTGGATAGCGGTTATAATACATGAGTAGGATTAAGCTAAGAATAAAATCGTAAAACAGTGTTTGTTTATTTCATTTATATAATAGATAGCTGTTTATAAACTATCTATTTATTGTGAGTCATTAAGTTTTAGTAACTTCTACCAGCCCTGTTCAGATTGACTTAATACATAGTTTGCTACATTGTCGATATCTTCATCTGTTAGACGACCACCAAATGCTGGCATAGCATTTTTACCATTGGTAACCTGAGTTGTTATAGCTGTGACATTGTTCATTTGGTTATCTTCCAAGACGTCCTTTTTTAAAGTCTTATCCGGCATAATTGCGTTGTTACCACCAACATGGCAAGCTGAACAATTTGCATTGAATACTTGCTCTCCAGCATCTAAATCTGCCGCGAATGTGTTTTGATTGACTAATAACATCATACTGAAAATTATCCAAAATGTGGTAAAAAGTTTCATAAGTTTTATTTTCCTATAGCATATTTAATTCTAGTATATACCATCTGTAATACTTTTTGCACTAAAATAGATTCTCTGGTTAATAATAAATTTTTCCTCCCCCCCACTTTTCTGCTCCAATTTTGGGTTGCATTAAAATGTGTCCTGCAATTGCAAATAAATCTTCATTTGTTAAATTGCGCATCTTAGGAAAAATTTCTGCACTTTTTATACTAGGATGTAGTTCTGCAATAGATGTAGCACCATCATAGCTTGTAGGATCTTTCATGTAATCAATTAATCCGTTTATGTTATCTCTCGCCGGTGTTGCTAACTTTAAAGATTCCAACTCTAGACCGATGTTCGGATTTGTTTTTGTCACTCCCCCATTGTGGCATTGAGCACAAGAGTTGTTAAATAATCTTTTTCCTCGTTTCGCTTGCTCAGGAGTAAGTAAAATTGTTCTGCCGGACTCTTCTAGTGGCACTGTTCTTGTTGCTTCATCTAACTCAATTGCGTAGATTGGAGACACGGTTAGCGTAAATGTTAAGGCCAAAATCGTAAAGAATTGCCAAGTATTTTTTTCGGGCATAATTACCTCTAATATTGTTATTCTACTAGTGATAGAGATTGAAAAGACTATTGTTATACTGTTCCATCATCTACCATTAAGATACTCAATTTTTTGATTTAAATTAAGCATTTTACTATCATTATTGTAGTGCTACTTTCTACTTAAACATCATTATTCAAATTTTCTTAATATACGACAGAATCATTGTTTTTCTGAGGATATTGATAAAAAGATAAGATTATACTCAGCTGTCTCTTTAATTCTGTTCTTGAAATAATTAGGTCAACAAAGCCATGCTCGAACAAATATTCGGAAGTTTGAAAATTACTAGGTAAATCTTCTCTTATGGTTTGTTCGATTACTCTTCTGCCAGCAAAAGCAATGAGAGCTTTCGGTTCTGCTATTATTAGGTCTCCTAGCATTGCAAAACTAGCGGTAACTCCGCCAGTTGTAGGCGATGTTAGAATAGGCAGATATACAAGTTTCTTTTGTTGATGTTTATGTAGTGCAGAAGAAACCTTAGCCATTTGCATAAGACTAAGCATTCCTTCTTGCATTCTAGCACCACCAGACGCGCATAGAATAATAACAGGTCGTTTAAGTCTTGTTGCCATTTCTATCAGTCGGGCTAGTTTTTCACCTACTACTGAGCCCATACTACCACCCATAAACCTAAAATCCATGACACCTAATGCGATAGGTATTTGATTTAGTGTACCAAGACCTGTTTGTACAGCATCAGATAGTCCGGTTTTAGCCTTCATGTCTTTCAATCTTTTGCTGTACATTTTTTTATCACGAAAACCTAGAGGATCGGTAGATGCTAACTCACTGTTTACGGGTTGCCAGCTACCTTTGTCAACTAATTGTTCGATTCGATCATGGCTAGACGTACGGAAATGATGACTACATTGTGGACAGACTTTTGCATTATTATTGAGTGTTTTATAATACATGAGAAGGCCGCATTCGTCACATTTTATCCATAGTCCTTCGGGAATTTCTAGGGCTCTCTGTCTTAGAGTGCTTTTTGACGGTAAATTGCGTTTAGTTACTAACCATTCAGATAGAGACATATTATTTCAAAGAGCGAATTCATTTAATGTATTAACTGTTCTTGTGACTCATGTGTATTATAATCAGTTAAAGGATTTTGTTTTACATCAATACTTTGATGTAGAGTACGACTGATTTAACTACTTTACTTTATAATTTAATGCATCGTTATTTCAAATAATAATGTGGTTATCACGATATTAATTTCTTAATGTTTTATCTTTCTGACTTACAAATAGTAGCGCTACAGTAATTGGTACTACTACGATTAGAGCACCTAAGATCAGACTGTTTAAAAAGCTTGATAGCGATGAGGTCATTTGAATAATCCTTGTAATGTATAAAAGTAAGTCTATAAGAAAGTAGCAATAGGTTATTGTTGTTCGTTGACTTAACTGTTTTTGGTCTTTGTTAACATTCTTATTTCAATATATATATTATATTGATTTTTGCTTTTTTTCATTAACATTTCCATTGAATAACAATAGTTGCCCATGTTAGCCCTGCTCCAAATCCTGAAATTACAATCTTGTCATTGCTTGTAATTGTGTTATTATCTAGTGCTTCGTCCAATGCTAACGGTATTGAAGCAGCAGATGTATTGCCATATTTACTGAGATTAGAAATCAATTTATTAGAATTAATAGATAATTTGTGGGCAACAGCATCTAATATTCTTGCATTTGCTTGATGTAATAATAGCCAATCAATATCGCTGGTAGATATTTTTAGAGAGTCAAGACATTGCATTATGCTTATCGGGACTTGAGACACTGCGAATTTATAGACTTCTTTTCCATCCATTTTTATATATTTGAATTTACCCTGAGTAATTTTCAAAGTTTGATGATATGAAGTCTCATTGTCTTTTTCGTAGGGTATAGATAATTGTTTATATTTACGTCCATCTGTATTAAGCTGAAATCCTAAAATGCCATTTTTCTCTTTTGGACATGCTTGTAATATAGCTGCTCCGGCTGCATCACCGAACAAAATGCATGTGCTCCTATCTGACCAATCTGTCCATTTAGATAAGACATCGGCTCCCACGACCAATATATTTGTATAGCTTCCATTTTGTATAAATTGAGTTGCGGTGACAAGAGCTAAAACAAAGCCAGAGCATGCAGCTGTTAAATCAAATGCCACAGCCTTATCAGCGCCTATCTTAGCTTGTAACTGACTTGCGCTACCAAATAGATCATTTGGACTTGACGTTGCTAGGATAATTAGGTCTATCTCTAAAGGATCCATAGACACTTTTTTTAGAGCTCTTGCAGATGCTAATGAAGCAAGATCTATGATAGATTCATCTTTATCGTCTAATATACGTCTTTCTTTTATACCTGTGCGAGTTACTATCCATTCATCAGATGTTTCAACTACTTGACTCAAATGGCGGTTGTTTACACGTAAATCTGGAACGGCAGAGCCTGTTGCAAGAATATGAGCTCCTTGCAGAATTGATGACATCATATCACTTTCAAAATGCAGTTTAATTATAAAAATTAATATTTTTTATTAAAAATAGATATCTCGTATTTTTAGTATGGTTTATGACTTAGTATGCATTAGATATTTTGAGTACTAATATTTAGCGAGTCTCGAATTATATTGACGAGAAATTATAATCCGAGTTATTTTTGGTTACTATCTATGAGAATGATAAAACCCGGAAAATATACCTTTGTAACTTAGCTTAATTGCTGCTACTTTTCAGTCCTGACAAGTTTTAGCTGCTACATGTGTAATTATCCGAGTGTAATAAAATTATATCACTTCATTTATTCCTAAGCAACTGATTTTGTCAATAAATGCTTATTGAGACATTCCTTGTATAATGAAATTAAAATAGGGAGTTGTCATTTTTTTTTCATCTTCTTCTAGAATATCAAGTGACGCATTTTTGAGACAGATAATAGCGTCTATCATACCAAGTATTGGTACTCCTAGAGAATTATACATTTCTCTTACTCCTATTATACCTATTCTTTCTACTGAGTCTTTATCTCCAGCTAAGATACTATATGTCACTAGTCGAAGATACCAGCCGTAGTCACGTAAGCATAGAGATCGTTTACGTGCACCCTCAGCGTTACCGCCGGGTGCGATGTATTCTGGATGTATATTAAAAATAGCTTTACTTGCTTTTTGAACAATCTCCTGTTCTCTATCTCTTAGTTTACAGCTGATATTAATTCTTTGTTCTCCAGTCGTTACATAATATTGTATTGTCTGTAATTCTCCAATAGTTGGATATCTTAATTCATTATCAGCATTAATAATTACTTGGCTTACTAAACTCATGTGTCTTATTTGTTGTGTGTGTTTATAAGACTTATGTTAACAAAAAATCTTATGATTAATAAAAAAACAAGCTTACAATATATCTAGTCGACTTATTCTTTTTAGTTTCATTCGAAAAGTCCCTGTATTTTCTATAGAGAAAAAAATAAGATATCTGGGAAAAAACGGTTAATTTCTATTATTAAGCCGGCTGTAAATGTCATCCATATAGCACCTACTACAGGGATAGTCGACAGATATTTTATTAAGTTATTATTCATATAATCTCCTCTGAGTAAAAATTGAGTTTAACGTGGCGATACAGTAATCTCGTCATCATTAGCAAGTAGTTTGCCGCTAGTAAATTCTTGGATAGCAGCTAAAGGCCATATAAAACCAGAAACTGAAAATTTAACAGCTAATGGAACATCGATGATAATTTCTTTTTCTGTTGGCTTTTTAGTTTTAGAAATTTCTTGAAGGTATCCCCTCCCTACCCATCCAATCCATCCAGTAATGTATATAAACAATATACCCGGAAAGATAAATTCACCTGCGTGATTCCATCTTCCGTCTGTAATTAAGTGCGGTAGTCCATCTGTACCACATAAAATACCTGACTTACTATATTTGCTAAATCTTGCTTCAGTTCTATCAATTTGTTGCTGAAGAGCTAGAGCAGGAGGCGTTGACGGATCATATTTTGTAAGACGGCTTTCTAATTTTTTGACACTATTTTGTAGTCTTTTAGTAAACACTGGTGATTCTTTGCATGGCACTAATCCCGCTACATTTGCATAGGACGGAAATGAGTTGATAGAAATGCATAAACAAAAAATGCAAGTGATTGTTAACAATTTTTTCATGACGATACTTCCTTAGTTAAGTCTTTATTTATAAGATAATATATAATTTATGAGATGCAATAATTATAATAATAAAGAGTAATAGATAGTCTACATCTTTTGTTGATCTAGTAACATTTGTTGAAAATATGAATAAACGATGTGATAATATCAGTTTTGTATAGTATGGATATGAGTAATATGGTTTTTTGGAGAAAGTTTTTTAAGAATATTGGTATGTCTAACCGTGTTAACACTTCAGATAGTATATCTTTATCACAAGATGTTCTATTGATGGAGCATTCCGGAAGTAAAGGAGATGTAGATAACATCTATCTAAGTACGAGTAAAGATGTTAATTTATATGAACTTGAGCAGTTATGTGATGCTGTTGGTTGGGTGCGTCGTCCCTTACGAAAAGTGAAGATAGCTATTGACCACAGCTTTGTCATAATATGCTTGTTTTGTAAAAACAAAGAGCGTCGGCAATTAATAGGTTTTGCTCGAGCTACTTCTGATACAGTATTTAATGCAACTATCTGGGATGTTGTTGTACATCCAGATTTTCAAGGCAGAGGACTTGGTAAAGCCCTAATGGATCAGTTAGTTTTTCATTTAAGAGGTGCTAATATTAGTACCATTACTTTGTTTGCTGATCCACAGGTTGTTAGTTTCTACCGAAATTTGGGATTTATAACAGATCCGGATGGAGTGAAGGGTATGTTCTGGTACCCTCGTTAGTATACCTGACTTAGTAGACAAATCCTAAATTATCTTATATTTTATGTATAAATACGGGATATAGCGCAGCTTGGTAGCGCGCCTGCTTTGGGAGCAGGATGTCGCAGGTTCAAATCCTGCTATCCCGACTTATTTTGCGAGATTTCTGCTAGTCTCTCCTTAGAAACTTTGTCTTTTCTATTAATTTCCAATATCTGTTCGTATATTATCTTAGCGTCGTTTCTCCTTTTGGTTTTGTAGTACAAGTTCGCTAAGCCACTCATAGCTGAGATGTTGTTAGAATCTTTTTGTAGTGTCTTTTTATAGTAATATTGCGCTAATTGGTATTCTTTCAAATAGAGATAACATGAACCAATAGAGCTGTAATTTTCTAGGAATACATTTTTCTTGTTTTTGATATCAGATTCCAGAATTTTAATAGCTTGTAGCCATTTTTTGCGTCGTATGTAGATTTTTGCTAAATTAATCTCTTGATTATAGGTCTGATTATTGTTTTTTGTATGTTGATCTATCTTCATGTACTGGGTCGCTAACATAGCTATTTCATTGGTTATAAGAATAGATATCGGTAGTAAAAAACAAGTCAAAGATATAAAATATAAATTAAGCATTATGTTATAATAGTAAGTGTAGAATTTAGATATGTAATTAATATCTTCGTTATATTATCACAAAGCGTTTAGACCATCTTATCTATCTAATTTGTTTAATCATTTAGTAATGCTACTATATCCTTATTACATAATAATATTATGACTAAAAGTACTTTGCAGGGAACTAATCGTAAAAAGATAGCGAAATCAGGCTTCCGAGCACGCATGAAGAATGTAAGTGGTAGAAGGGTCATGAATCACCGTCGCAGAAAGGGAAGAAAAAGAATTGCTATATAGCTAAATGAATGTTTTATTATTTTTTACGAAACACATTTATAAATAACGTATGTCCTTTGAAGACGAACTAAAGCTTTTATTTTCATCACGCCATTTACTGATATATATTGTAACTAGCGAAGAGGAAAGGTTGGAATATGTTATTAATAAGATTGCTCTAAATGAATCAATTGACTCTATCTACTCATGGGACTTTTTAGATGGTTACCATTGCAATCCTAACTACTCAGAGCAAGCAAAAAAGAATCCGCTTGCTGCATTAGAGTTAATTGAAAACTTAAACTCAAAAACCTCCAAAATTTTTATTCTAAAAGATTTTCACTTATTTATTTATGATACTATTATTACACTTAAACTGAAAAACCTTGTAAGGCGCCTGAAAGAATCAGGTTCTTATATCATTATGATTGCGCCAGATATCAAAATTCCCGACTTGTTAAATAATATTATTACTGTACTAGATTTTCCTTTACCAAATGTACAAGAAATCTCTGAAGAGTTGAGACGTCTGTTGTCTGTTACAAAAATGAGTACTTATATTAAGATAAGTGATTTATCATTTGCTTGTAAAGGAATGTCTATTGAATCTATTCGCAGATCTATCGCTAAGTTAATCTCTTCTGAAAGACCAGTTACGGATGTTTTTCATATTATTGCAAGAGAAAAAGAGAGGATTGTTCGGCAAACTAATATCCTGGATCTATATCCAGTAAATATGACATTAGATGAAATAGGTGGCCTTTCAAATCTTAAGCAGTGGTTGAAAAAAAGATCAAATAGTTTTTCACTGTATGCTCAAAGTTATGGTATACCGACTCCCCGAGGAATTCTTTTAGTGGGAATCCAAGGTACAGGTAAGTCTTTAAGTGCTAAAGTTATATCTCAAGAATGGAATTTGCCATTGTTTAGGTTAGATGTCGGTAAAATCTTTGGTGGTCTTGTAGGTGAGTCCGAAAGTAAAATGAGAAGAATAATAAAAGTTTCAGAAGACTGCTCTCCTTGTGTACTATGGATTGATGAGATAGATAAAGTTTTCGTTCATAATAGTAATAGCGGAGATAGTGGAACTGCTAGTAGAGTTTTAAGCATTTTTTTAATATGGTTATCGGAAAAAACAACTCAGGTTTTTATTGTAGCAACTGCAAATAAAATATTAAACTTGCCCCCTGAAATGTTAAGAAAAGGCAGATTTGACGAGATTTTTTTCCTAGATTTACCAAATTTACATGAGAGATATAAAATATTTCAAATACATCTTATGAAAATTAGGCCTTTGACTTGGCGGCAGTATGATCTTAATTATTTGAGTCAATTAACAGATAGCTTCTCTGGGGCAGAAATAGAGCAATCGATAATTGAGTCGATGCACAATGCATTTCATGAAAAGCGGGATTTTACTACATGTGATATAGTACGCGCAGTCAAAGAAATTATTCCTCTTGCGTTCACAGATAGCTCTACTATTTCTTCGTTACAAGATTGGGCTAGTCTAGGCAAAGTTCGATTAGCATCAAATTAATAAGTCTCTTTGCGTTATTAAAAACATATATTAATTTTTTCCTTATCGTGCATTACGTATAATATCTTTTAAAATTAAGGCTTTGAAAATAATAATAGATTTGTTACTTTTTTAGATATC